CTACTTTTCCATAAAAGTGGATTCGCTCAAGGAAGACTCCAGAAGATGTTAATCGTAAATGAGAAGATTTATTACGGAGAAAAAAGAAGAGGGCTTCATATTCATATACATGAGAATTATATAGGAACAAGAAAAATCTTGGATTACTTGTTGAAAAACTGGAAATTGATTTCTTTGGAGTAATAAGACCTTTCCAATTAAAATACTCGTGAAGAAAGAATCGCAATAAATGGAAAGAAGAGGCATCTTTTACCCAATATCGAAAGGTTTGAGCCAAGATTTCCGGGCGAATGGGGTGGGGTATTAGTACATCTAAGACATAATTTAAATGTGAGAAATTGTCCTCGAAAAAAGGAAATATGGAATGAATTGATTGGAAATTCTGAGATTTCGCCATTTCTTTCCCTTCTAAAAAAGATACGAATTGCAGGGAAAATGGAATTTCCACAATGACTGCAAATCCCTCTGATATCATTTGAGAATAAAATTGATTATTGTGTCCAATAAATTGATTTGGATTTAAATCATTAGCAGAAATACTCAAATAAATCGGTTGATACAACAAAGTAATTAAGCGTTTCCCACTTAGTGAACTAGATTTATTGTGATAACCCCCCTTTTGCAACGAGATCGTCGATCTATTTAAACCATGATCCTGAGAAAGTGCATAAATATACTCCCGAAAAAGAAGTGGGTATAGGAAGTTATGTTGCTGGGATCTATCTAGTTCTAAATCTATTTGAAATTTTTCTTTTTCCATTTGAAATTCAATTGAAACACAAGGTAAGGGGTTTATTGGATTATCAAATGATACATAGTGCGATACAGTCAAAACAGGGTATTGTAGTAAAATATACCTTGGAAATGGGTAAACTCATTACCGGATTCTCTATTATCGCATTTAATTGGTTTATGTTTGTTATAATATAAACAGGTGATTAGAAATCCTTTATTTTTTCAATCCAATCGCTCTTTTGATTTTGGAAAAAAGATATCCTTATCAATATACTGCTTCTTCTACACATTCATTTCCAACCCATAATAGGGACTAACTAATAGTTAGGACTCATTAAAAAATCGATAATCTACTCATGGTAACCCCCTTCCCCGCATTAGGAACCAATACCTTTTTAACGTTTTAATTAGATCGGGGAATTATTCAAAATTAAGAACAGAAGCTCGTTTCTTTTTATTTTCCTATAATTGGAACCACAGGACTCTATCCATTTATTCACTCGACCCAACTTTGAATTTAATTTTTTTGTTCCATGCCAAGAATTCAAACCTTATTTTGAAACGATTCAATCAGAATAAAATATTCTCAAAAGTTTACATTGATACGACATGCTGGTTTTTCCATTCATTCCTTTCAGGATCAGTCGTGGTCTTACAAACTCTCCGGCGGTATGGACGAATCATTTGTTTCATATAAATGTGTAAAAGATGCTAGCCGCACTTAAAAGCCGAGTACTCTACCGTTGAGTTAGCAACCCGAATAATTCAAATGTGTAGATACAATCGGAATAAAAAAAGAAAACGGAATAAAAAAAAAAGAAAAGAAATTGAATTTCACAACGTAATCAAAATATTAAACTAGCAATAAATCGAATCAAACAACGATTCGGAACATAAAAAAAAAGACAAGACTTCCTGGATAACAGTAAATCCGGCAAATCCGTGAGTTAAATCAAGTAAAGATAAAGAAAAAAACCAAACCTCTGGTACGTAGATAAATGGATCCGTTTATACACGATCAAATTATAGTTCACGATCAAATTATAGTTGTTCAATATACCGTTGTCAATATGACTGTAAATGGAAATGTCGAATATGAATATTGAGTATTGAGAAAATAATGTAAAAAATAGAATGACAATGACGAAAACAAAAAGAATTTTTTTTAATTAAATTAAAATCCAAAATTTTCAAATTAAATAAATAGAAAAAAAAAAAAAAATTAATAAAAAAAAATAGAAAGAAATATCAAGTTGATTGAATCAATCAATATAAGTAAAATAAACAAACTTAATCACTTATTTGGTGATTTATTAATCGATTTACAACGACAAACGATAAAACGCCCGATCCCGGTTGAAAGTAATGTAAATTCTTCTATTTCTCGACCCAACTACTTATTGTATTCATTTTATCTTTTTTGTATGCACCTTATATGAATAAAATGAATTATAGCAATCAAATTTATTTTTTTGTACTTGTCCTTATACTGCCAGAGCATGATATTCTATGTCGATGGTAACAATATTAAAAGGGAAAAATAAATAGGTATGACTAGAACAAAAAAAGGGGGCGTGGTAAAGAAAAAGAAAAAAGTTATACAAAACTAGATAAGAGTCATCCACACCCTCGTTTTTTGTTCTAGTCCTTAATTTGATTTCGTTTGATTACTTTGATTAAAATGAAGTTCCGTAAAAACCCCCGCTTTCTTTGAAATATCATAAACCGTTCCTGTAGGTTGAGCGCCTTTTTCAAGGAAATAAAAAATAGCAGGAATATTTAAATGGGTTTGATTATTTAGCGGATTATAAAACCCCACTTTCCGAAGATCTCTTCCTTCTCTTCGAGATCGAACATCAATTGCAACGATTCGATAAACAACTCATTGGGATAGATGTGGATGAATACCCCCCCTAGAAACGTATAAGAGGTTTTCTCCTCGTACGGCTCGAGAAAAAAAGGATTCGAAGTTACGTCTATTAGCGATTTTAGCCCTTCTTTTTTCTTCTTTTTCGAAAACAAAATTAAAAATTTGTACTCTCATAACTCAAGTTGGATAACTTTCAAATAGCCCAAAATTAGGGATTCATTTTTTGAGTGGTCTCTAACCCCCTTTTCTTTTTGTTTGTCTCATTTCGAATAATCCATTTTTTGATTCTTCAGACCCATTCTCATTCTGATCTAATTGTTGAGACAATTGAAAACGGTATTTCCTTGTTCCAGGACCCTTTCTTTATCTTTGCCTTGAATCCTTGGGTTTAGACATTTCTTCGGTGATCTTTAATCTTTTTTGTTTTCAAAAATGGCTGCAACACGCCCCTTTTTTTTTTTTTTTCGATTTCTTTTTCTTTCTATCAAAGAATCACATGAACAATTGGTTCCTGTACGATCCACCTTTCATCGAACGGGTTTTACCAATTCCAACAAATTTTCGTTTTGGATTTCAAAATTGATCGAATCCGATCCTTTCAATTTCTATATCAAAAATATATTTACGAAGTTAGTTCCAACTTATTAATTGGTATTAACCCTAGATCATTGCTCCTGCGAAATGACTAAATACTTTCTACTCGAGCTCCATCATGTCCTATTACACTATAACCCACCAAAAAACGAGAATTGAGAATTCTAGTAAAACAGAACAAAGTATGTCGAGCCAAGAGCCCATTCATTACTAGATAATATAAAATCGAAAACGGTGGATGGAAAAAAATCCACAGCGGATCATGTCTTTCAAGTCACACGTTGCTTTCTACCACATCGTTTCAAACGAAGTTTTACCATAACATTTTTCTAGTTTTAAACCGATATGTAATTGATTCAATCGTGGAATCATGAATAGTCATTGCTTTTGTCAATACCCAGTGCTTTTTCCTTCGATATGAAAGGAATAGCTAATTTATGAAGAAGAAATCTCAGAAAGAATTCAATTTAACTCTCTATTGTATTGCATTCATCAATATTTCTTTTTTTATTCGTGTTTTTTTAAATAAAAAAAAACACACGAATAAAAAAAGAAATAACGCTATCACTGAATATAGAAGGATGAGGGTGTATGAAAAGACCCGTCTCAATTGTTATTACATAGATTTACAATTATTCATTAGAGCCAAACACCAAATACCCTCCGAAGGGCTGGGTCAAAGAAAATACATTCCATATGAGACTCTAATTATATTATTTGTTAATGAGATTTGGACAGACACATTTAATATCTTCCATCGCTCATTAATTCATATGGACTCCCATTCACAATACATTCGGGGGGGATGATGAATCATAAATCAAAAATGGGATCCTGTTTTTGATTTTCATTTACGTTTCCAAGATGCTAGACTCTTTTGTATAGATAAAAACCAAAAAGGTCCAGATTAGGATTAATCCATTCTTGACTATTTTTTATTTTACCCTAAACAAAAGAAACTTCTAGTCTTAAGAAACTTAATTCCATTGATTGAGTTCAAACTCTTGTGATCGATGTTCCGATGTTACTTGGATCACAAATGGGTTCAGTTCCATTTTCGTATTATTTGAACTCGATTCAATTTGTAAAAAACATCTATCTGATTGAGAAAAGAATTTTGAAAATTCAAAACAAAAAAAGAATCAAAAGTTTTAAATAGAAGGTTGCCCAAAACGCAAATTGGAATTCTAATATATATAAGTATAAAGTATAAGAGTTCGCGCTGGGACGGAAGGATTCGAACCTCCGAATAGCGGGACCAAAACCCGTTGCCTTACCACTTGGCCACGCCCCATTTGAATTTCCCTTCGATACTAATAAACACTAATATTGGCTGTACGTCAATTCCCGGCAAAATTTCTCTGGAATAAATTAGATTTTTGTTTTAGTGTTAAGATTTTGACACAAGTCGATGGAGAATTAAACTTCATTTATTGATCATTACATATAATTCAATTAAGATATTGTATGAAAGTATGCTTTCTTTTTCTTCTATTCTCTTGTGAGAATTGAAGGATTTTTGTTTTGATTGGTTCGGTTCTTTTTTTGTCTATCTTACTTTCTTTTCTTCATTTTTAGCTTATATCAATAACATATTAATAACTCAATCAAAATACAATTATCTCCAAGAACAAAATGTTTGTTATGCTTAATATCTTTAGTTTGATTTCTATTTGTCTTAATTTTGCTCTTTATTCAAGTAGTTTTTTATTCGCCAAATTACCCGAGGCCTACGCTTTTTTGAATCCAATTGTAGATGTTATGCCAATAATACCAGTTCTATTTTTTCTCTTAGCCTTTGTTTGGCAAGCTGCTGTAAGTTTTCGATAAGATCTTTAATACTGTCCTAGAAAAATTCATGATTTATTCAAGCTCGAGAAAAAAAATTTAACAATTGATAAGACCAGAAGGGTCTTACAATAGGAACGAACCCTCACCTCAATTCAAACAGTAAATTTCTTGAGTAAGCACGATAAATTTGGATTCCCCCCTTTCACGATTCTATTCTGATCCTTTTTCACTGAAAGGCCCTATTAAAGTCTAAAGTCCATCACAATATTGAATTCGAATTTTGTGAATTTCTAAAAATAAAAACTCTTTTTTACTTTTTTATTTGTATAAATTCGAAAAACCGATTAATTTCTTGGTGTCAAAATAGGATTAGGATATATAGGATAAAAATGGAGAATCTATTCTCCCTTCCCCCAAAAAAGAAAAATTTGGAGATTATGTAATGTTTACTCTCAAACTCTTTGTTTACACCGTAGTTATATTCTTTGTTTCTCTCTTCATCTTCGGTTTTCTATCGAATGATCCAGGACGGAATCCTGGACGTGAAGACTAAAAAATAAGAAGGTTTTCTTTGCTTTATTCTGATAAATGTTCTCTTAGGATTTTATTTTATCTATTCCACATCTTTAAACTAGTCAAATAAAAAAGAAAAGGGGTTCGTTAAATTCAAATTTGAAAGATATCAAGCCCTCGACGGAAACGGAAAGAGAGGGATTCGAACCCTCGGTACGAATAGCTCGTACAACGGATTAGCAATCCGATGCTTTAATCCACTCAGCCATCTCTCCTAATTGAAAAAAGATAATTACTATGTTACATTACACAAAAAACAATGCTTGAAAATGAAAAAAAAAAAAAGCCCCGCTTTACCTTTCTTTACCTTTACTTTAACTTTATTCTTTAACTTTATTATATTGCTATTACTTTATTATAATATATAGATTTTTTATTGTCTTTATTATATTGCTATTACTTTATTATAATATATAGATTTTTTATTGTCTTTTGTATTGTATTATACAGATAGATACAACTTTTATCATTTTATCAGCAATTTCATTTTTCATTTTTTATTTCCTTTTACTGGAAACAAAGGAAAGGGGGAACGATGCAGTTTTGCACAATGCATTTTTTGTTTTGGTATGACTTAAATTGAAATTGTTTTGTCAAAACATATCCGTCAAAATTCCTTCAAGAACCAAATTTTTTATTTTATTTCATTTTTTTTTTTAGTTTGGTTATTCTATTAAATTTTATAAATTTTAAATTTCGTTTAGTTTAAAAAACGAAATAAGTCCTTCTTTCCTCATTTCATTAAGACTCTTAACAAGCGCATCAACACTCTAAATCTCGAATTTGCATTTCATGGTAGTTTTTTTATATTTCTGTCCTATTTTTTTGACTACGTTAAATTCCCGTGTTCGCCAAAAGGCCCATTTATATTATATACAATAATCATATTGTTGCGGGTATAGTTTAGTGGTAAAAGTGCGATTCGTTCTATTAAGCCCCTTAATAGTTAAGGGGTCCCTCAGTTTAATATTCATATTCCGATTAAAAACTTTATTTCTTAAAAAGATTTCATTTGAACCCTTTACCTCTAAATGAAAGATTCGAGGGACAATATCCGTTCTCGTGATTTGTATCCAAGGGTAAATTCGAAATTGAAAATTTGGATTATGAAATTACGAAACAAAATCTTTTTTGAATTTCGAATTGGATCAATCTTTCCAATTGAATAAGTAGAAGTGAGGGATCCATGGATAAAGATAGAAAAGTCCATTTCCAATCGTAACTAAATCTTCAATTTTTGGTTTGTATCGGGTATATTGAAGCAAACATAGCTATTAAACAGAAAAGAGAACTTTGGTTTACTAGAGACATCGCCATATTCATATTCTACTTTTTTAGCTCGAGAGAAAGAAAATACTTTTCCTAAGGATTCTTTCAAGTAGAAATAGAGAACGAAGTAACTAGAAAGATTGGGATTGTTATAACGGTACTCTTCTAGAGGGATCGTCTAGAAAGCGAATTGTTTTGAATGCATTCAGACAAAAAAAGCTGACATAGATGTTATGGGTCGAATTTTTCTATTTCGTTCCCGTCTTATATCTTGGGAATTTTTCCATCTTCCATAAAGGAGCCGAATGAAACCAAAGTTTCATGTTCGGTTTTGAATTAGAGGCGTTAAAAATGGTGAATTGACGTCGACTATAACCCCTAGCCTTCCAAGCTAACGATGCGGGTTCGATTCCCGCTACCCGCTCCATATGATAATTCTATCAATAATTATATCAATTCAGTGATGCATTAATTCAATTTGAATTAATGCATCACTGAATTGAATACGTAATTCCGGAAATTTTCTCACTGATTCTTTCTTTTTCTTTATTTTATTTTTTCTGAACAAGAGAAAAAATAAATTCGGAATGCTTCGGAATGCAAAGCGTCCATTGTCTAATGGATAGGACAGAGGTCTTCTAAACCTTTGGTATAGGTTCAAATCCTAT